AATTTAGTTTCCACCGAGCTAAAACAAGATGTCGATGTCTATAGTAAACCAAAGACATCGTTTAATGCTTAATTGGATTTTGCTTCAATCAAAATGGAAGATTTAGTTACGATTCGAAATATACTTTTCTGTCTTTCTTTATCCATAGATCTTTTATTCATACCTATTTCATTGGAAGGTTTGATCCAATTTCAAAAATTATGTTTCATAATTTGAAAATCCAATTTTTTCAATTTCTATAATCGCTTCTTAGATCCAAATCATGAGAATGTCTATTTTTCCTTGAGTTTTTCATTGAGAGGGAAAAGATTAAATCCTTTTAAGAAATAAAGTTTTTGGTCGGAATCTGAGCCGAAGGATCCCTTAACTATTAGGATAGAACGAATCACACTTTTACCACTAAACTATACCCGCTACGATCCGATTATCGTATATAAATGAACCTTTTGTCGAGTAATAGTATGGGGCATAGCATAGGATCATAAAAGAATCATAAAAATTAGAGCGCTGATATATTGTATTTCCTCAGGGAACACGTCGAGATTCTGAAAAAAAAAAAAAGAAAAATCATGAATTCTGTATCATTTGTATATCATTTTGTCCTCTATCAGAGAAGTAGAAATAGTTCTAATTAGGGTTAGGATTGCTCTTCTTTCAATATCAATACCAACTATTTTTGTTTTTGAGTTTTGAATCAAATGAAGTAGTTTCTTTTGTATTTTTCTAACTCAGAGTTAGAAAAATACAAAAGAAATCTCTATTGGATTTTCGAAATTAAGTCGAAACAGTCTTATTTAGTTTATATTATATCAATCAATAAAAAATATTGATTAAAAGAAAAAGTAATATTATATTAATATAAAAAAAGTTATATTAATATAATTAAATTAAATAAATTAAATCAAAATTTGAAATTAACGGAATTCAAAAAGAAAATCAAAATAATGAAGAGAACTCAAAAAAGGAGACAAGGACCTTTCAAGTCTTCCTTGTTCTGTAATATAGGATAAAGGTAGTAATTACCTTTTTTTTTTTTCAATTTGGAGAGATGGCTGAGTGGACTAAAGCGTCGGATTGCTAATCCGTTGTACGATTTTTTTGTACCGAGGGTTCGAATCCCTCTCTTTCCGCTCGCATTGATTGCTTGGTATTTTTATTATCTTTCAAAATTACTTTTTTAATTGAATTGATTTTATATTTATTTTTACTTTATTTCATTTAATAGTTAAAGATGTAGAAAAAATTAAATGCCAAGAACATGCAAAAATCAAGCAAGGTCAGAAAAAACCTTCTTTTTATTCTTCACGTCCAGGATTACGTCCTGGATCATTAGATAAAAATCCGAAGATGAAAAGTGAAACAAAGAATATCACTACTGTGTAGACAAAGAGTTTGAGAGTAAGCATTACACAATCTCCAAGATCTTTTTTTGGTTGAAAAAAAAAAGAAAATAGATTCTCTATTTTTATTTTATATCACAAAAAATATTTTGAAACTAAGAAATAAAGTACTTTCTAGACTAGAAAGAGAAAAGGCTTTTTTTTTTAGAAATTCAGTTTGATTTTAATAAGAGTAGAATCTTTTATTAAAAAAAATTCGCTTTCAGACTTATGATTTTATATTGCGTATTGCGGTGGGCTCTAATCTAATTCTAATAAAGTAGGGTCTCTTTCAATCGAATGCAAAAATCAGAACGAAGAAAATGAGGAAGGAACTAGGGTGATTCAAATTTCTCCCGTCTAAACAATAACGTCAATGTTTGAATTGAGGGCTTCTACTAGAAGACTTAGTTAATCTTATGTTATGAATTGCTAGAATTGATTTCTCGAATAAATCTAGGACAATATTTAAAGATCTTATCGAAAGCTTACAGCAGCTTGCCAAACAAAGGCTAATAGAAAAAAGAGCACAGGGATTACTGGCATAAAATCTACGATTGGATTCAAAAAAGCATAGGCTTCTGGCAATTTTGTGAAGAAAAAATTGCTTGAATAAAGGTCCGAATTAAAACAGATACAAATCAAACTAAAAAAATTAAGCATAACAAAAATTTTGTTCTTGAAGATAATTCTATTTTGACTGAGTTAGTAATATATTTTTGATAACAAAATTTCCGAAAATAAGATTAAAGTAAGGTAGACCAAAAACCTATCTTTAAACTTATCCAATCAAAAATCTTTTCATTCTCAAATCAAAAAGTAAAAAAAAGAATAGAAGAAATCCCATTTTCATATAATATCTTAATTGAATTATATATTATGATCAAGAAATTCACTTGAATTCTATATCTACACATATGAAAATCCGAATAATAAGCTAAATATATTTTATATATATTAGTGTCAGATCTTTGGGGGGCACTTGACAAAAAACCAAATCAATATTACACTATATTAGTGTATGTATGGGGCGTGGCCAAGTGGTAAGGCAACGGGTTTTGGTCCCGATATTCGAAGGTTCGAATCCTTTCGTCCCACAGCATACCTAGAATAGTAAAGTAAATAAAAAAAAGATTTTCTTTTTGAAAAACCTTTTCATAAAGTATAATGAAACTCTTCTTTCTTATTTTTAATGACCTTTTTTTCTTTTCTAGGTCTTTTTTTTTTTCAAACATTTTTTGTAAAAAAGACGGAATTGAATCTCTTTTTTTTTTTTCAGGAAAGATGAATCGATAGATAGAGTTGGAATTCAAGAAAAAATCAAACGAAGTTTTCCTGATATCTTTTTCGCTTTTTTTTTTTTTATTTTTACATTAGTTACTTAGATAGAAGTCTTACACCTAAGCCATTTGAATTTTCAATGATGCATATCATATTTTGAATTCTATTATTCAATTAATAGACTTCATTTTCTTAACTTAAGCCTGTTTAGGGTAAAAAAAAATACACAATAATGACTTAATCTGGGCGTCTTTGTCGTTACTTTACTTTATTTAATCTTTAATCAACACAAAAACTCTAAAAAACGAGTAAGAATTAAGGCGGGATTAATTCATATATTCAATTCACTTTCAAAAAGGATTTCATAAAAATCGAAGTAAAATAAACTTAAACTACTTCTACTAATCTAAGACTAAAAAGAAGAAATTAAAAAGAAGAAATGTTTGTATATATGTATTCTTTTCATTGACACTCTTGATTTTCATTTTTATTTCGATTTTTCGACTGTCAAAAATGCTTTTTCATTTCTTACTTAATTTAAATATTTAACATAGATAGAATATCCACAATTAATGACTACTTGTTTAGTCTCGCTGATAAAGGGACTCCTAGTATTTCGCAACTTGAATCTTTCGTTACACCCGTCTTTTTTATCCACGGCTCCACTAAACAAAATTGGCTTTTTTACCTATTTTTTTGATTATATTAAATCATTGGATGAGTGATTTAATCCGAATTTGAATATGCAATTTATTTATCTTAGGAGAAAATAAGATCCCAATTTGATTTTATATTTTAAATAAATGTAAAATTTTATTCAAATAATGATATTGATATCTAGATGGGGCAATTTTTTTGAAATTGAATCTTTTTAATGATTTCTTATGAGTTCTTGGTACTTGTAGAAATTGGAAATTGGCAAATCGCGAATCCATCCTATTGAATCACTTGAGGCTGAAAATTCACAAGCTGAAGGTTCAAAAAGAACTTATTTTTTCATCATATTAATAATCTGTGAATTGGAAATAAAATAATATTTATAAAATAGTAATACACTAAAACATGATATTATCATATTATCATAGTAAAGTGCATTTTTTCTGATATTTTTTCATAGACTATCCAATAGAAGTTAAAAATTTAGATCGATGGAAGCGATGACTATTCACGATTACATAATGGAATCTAGTATATACCGGTTCAAAATTCCAAAATTCAAAGAATGTTAGGGTAAAACTTCGTTTGAGGCGATGTGCTAGAAAGCAATGTGCGACTTGAAGGACATGATCGACTGTGGATTTCTACACCCACCCTACCTATATAATTAAGTATAGAAAATGGAAGGTACTCGTGGCTCGATATCGTTTGTTCTGTTAGACACTAGACCCTTCCATTTTTGTTGGGTTGTAATGGAAATAGTACATGATGGAGCTCGAGTAGAAAGTATTGATTTATTTCTCCAGGGCAAGTACGGTTAGTACCAATCAATAAGCGGAAACAACTTCGTAAGTATCTTTTCGATATTGAAAGAATTCAATTCGAACAAGCAAGTTTCGAATCCAAGACACGAAAAAAGTTTCTTGGAATTGGACAAATTCTTTTAATAAAAAAAAGTCTATGGTGCGGGAATCAATCCTTAGTTTGGTTCTTTAATTGAATATTTTAATATAAAGAAATCACAAAAAGTGGTATGTTGCATCCATTTTTTTTCTTTTGGCCATTTTCTTTTTGAACGATTTAAGATCGCCGAAGTAATGTCTAAACCCAATGATTCAAGGCAAAGACAAAGTATCCTGGAAAAAGGAAATATCCTTTTCAATTCTTTCAACAAATAATGAATCAAAATGGATTCTAAAAAAAAAAGACAAACAAAAAGAAAGGAAAGTAGGGATCACTCAATATCAATAAATAAAATGCCTAAATAGAAAGAGTTTTCTTTGAGCTATTTGAAAGTTATTACACGTCAGTTAGTGGGTTCGACTGATTTTTTTGAATATTATTATTCAAGTCTTTTCTTCATTGTCTATTTTTCAAGATATTAATATTGACAACAGTGCAGCAACTCAATATAATCTAAGTAAGTAGATCTATTTGCTATTGGGATCTATTTTTGTTTGTTTTTCTTCTATAAGTATTTTTTTTTCTTTTTTGGTTATTTTAATGTTTTGATTTGAGTATATCTTTTTTTTTTTTTCTTTTTTATGTATTTTGATTCCGATTGTATTAACATAAACGAATTCTTTTCGTTTTTAGGGTTGCTAACTCAATGGTAGAGTACTCGGCTTTTAAGTGCGGCTAACACCTTTTACACATTTATATGAAAAAATGATTCGTCCGTACCATCGGTATAGTTTGTAAGACTACGACTGATCCTGAAAGGAATGAATGGAAAAAATAGCATGTCGTATCAATGAAGAATTCTGAGAATATTTCATTTTACCGAATCGTCTTCAAACCTTGTTTCAAATCTTGGGGCGGACGATAAACAAATGAATTCAAAATTTGTCAAGTGAATAAATGGATAGAGACCTACGTCTTCAATTAGATAGAGAAAGATAAAAAAGCAACGAGTTTCCGTTCTAAATTTGAATAATTATCGATCTAATTAGACGTTAAAAATATATTAGTACCCGATGCGTGAAAGGCTTGTTCATGAGCGGATTTTCTATTTTTTTAATGAATCCTAACTATTCCATGAGGGGGGATGAATGTGTATAATAAATAGTATATTGATAAAGAGATTTTTCCAAAATCAAAAGAGCGATTGACTTGAAAAAGTAAAGGATTTCTAATCGTCTTCTTCTGCTATAATGAACATAAACCAATTGGGCGGAAAAAAGGGATGCTAGAGAATCCGTTGATGAGTTTGTTTTTGTTTTCGAGGTATCTATTTTATTATTATTATCATACTTTGTTTTTACTCTATCGCACTATGTATCATTTAATAACCCAATAAATCTCTTATTATCCTTGTTTCAATCAAATCGAATTCAAATTCAATTCAATGGGGGAAGAGGAATATCAAAGATATTTAGAACTAGATAGATCTCGTAAAAATGACTTTCTCTATCTATACCCACTTATCTTTCAAGAGTATCTTTATATACTTGCTCATGATCATAGTTTACATAGATCTGCTTTGTTGGAAAATTTAAGTTATGACACTAAATTGAGTTTCCTAATTGTAAAACGTTTAATTACTCGAATGTATCAACAGAATCATTTGATTATTTCGGATAATGATTATAAACAAAATCTATTTTTTATATACAACAACCATTTGTATTCTCAAATAATATTAGAGGGGTTTGCACTCAGTGTGGAAATTCCATTTTCGCTACGATTTATGCCTTCTTTAGAAAATTCAGAAATATTGAAATTTCAGAATTTACGATCAATTCATTCAATATTTCCTTTTTTAGAGGATAAATTTCCACATTTAAATTATGTATCAGATGGGTTACTACCCTACCCCATTCATCTAGAAAAAGTGGTTCAAACCCTTCGGTACTGGCTGAAAGATCCTTCTTCTTTGCATTTATTACGACTCTTTCTTCACGAGTATTGGAATTTGAACAGTCCTTTTTTTCCAAAGAAATCTATTTGTTTTTTTGCAAAAAGGAATCTAAGATTATTTGTGTTTTTATATAATTCTTATGTATATGAATACGAATCCATTTTCTTTTTTCTTCGTATCCAATTCTTTCATTTACGATCAAAACTTTTTCAGGTTCTTTTTGAGCGAATCTATTTCTATGGAAAAGTAGAGAATTTTACAGAAGTTTTTGCTAATAGTTTTCAAGTTACTCTACAGTTGTTCAAGGACCCTCACATGCATTATGTTAGATATCAAGAAACTTTCTTTTTTGCTTTAAAGGGTACGCCCCTTATAATGAAAAAGTGGAAATACTACTTTGTTAATTTATTTCAATGTCATTTTTTTGTGTGGTTTCAACCAGAACAGATCTATATAAATCTATTAGATAAGTCTTCTATCGACTTTATGGGTTATCTTTTAAGTGTAGAATTGAATCCTTCAGTGATACGAAGTCAAATGCTAGAAAATTCATTTATAATAGAGAATACTATGAAGAAACTGGATACAATAGTTCCAATTATTCCTTTGATTGAATTGTTGGCAAAAATGAAATTTTGTAACAAAGTAGGACATCCCATTAGTAAACCGACCTGGACCGATTCATCGGATTCGGATCTTATTGACCGATTTGTGTATATATGCAGAAACGTTTCTCATTATTATAGTGGATCCTCAAACAAAAAGAGTTTGTATCAACTAAAATATATACTTCGATTTTCTTGTCTGAAAACCTTTGCTCGTAAACATAAAACCCCTATACGCGCTTTGTTGAAAAAACTAGGTTCGGTTTTTTTGGAAGAATTTTTTACAGAAGAACCGATTCCTTTTTTTACCTTCCCGAGAGCTTCATCTATTTCTCGAAAGTTAGATAAAGGACGGATTTGGTATTTGGATATTATATTGGTATTTGGATTTGGATATTTGTATTAACGATCTAGCCAATCAGGAATAATTAGTTGTGAAAACATGGAAATAGAAATCAAATTATCCATAAAAAAAAGGAATAGAGGTAACAATTGATTTATTGCTATTATGAAATGTTCATGCAATATACGAGTAAGGATTGAGATTGAGTAATTGAGTATTCAATTTTCTTAGTGCTTTCATCTAGGGAGGGAGCTGAGTTTTAGATGTATACGTAGGGAAAGCCGTGTGCGATGAAAAAGGCAAGCACGGCTTGGGGAGGGATTTTTTTTACCAGTGAAATTGTCTACTCCATCCGACTAGTTCCGGGTTCGAGTCCCGGGCAACCCATGCTAACTAGCATATTGAAATCCTATGCAATCCTATATCATATGTATATAAAGAGAAATTGGGGTTTTCTTTTTTCTCAACTTTTTTTATTCAAAAAAACTCTCATAAATCTAAATAAGATCATAAAGATATATCCACGAATCTTGATAGTGGTTGACCCAGGTATAGAAATCATATTTGAATGTTGGACAATCTACTATTCATCAAGATTCATAGGGGTTGGGCTAAAAAATGGACTCTTTATTCCATTTTTTTGAATTCCATTTTTTAGTTATTAGCGTGGAGGTTACGTTGGGCGGAACTTATGCTTTCGTATCAAAGTCAAAATTCCATTTATTAGATATAGAGGAGGTTGCTAGATGTTATAAAACTTCGGCTCATTCGTTGTTTTAGGCATTTGTTGTTTTAGCCATTCGCTCTTTTGGATGGAATGAAAATAAAAAAAAGGCCGTTAGGCAGAGGAGGTATAGATGAACTTGGATCTTATTATTTACAATATGATGGTTAGTAACAATATGATGGTAACTTTGGGTCTATGTGTGGTAAAAAAAAAAATAAGATGGTTTTGGAATAGTTATATTGCGTTCTTTCTTCAAACCTATCTTCTTTCTAAACTTCTTTCTAAAACCTGTTTTGAGAATATTATTTTAAGTTTCAGTGAGGCTATAAGTTTTGAGGCTATAAATTTGATTTATACTTTCATTTTTAGTGACATTTTTAGTAAAATTGCAAATCGTGATGAAAGCGAGAGTACAAATTTCGCTAAAAATTCCATTTGTGCCTATCTCAGCAAATTTAAGCATCTCTGGCTTGTGTGCGATTTTTGCGACGGAATGAACTTTCACAAATTTTGTAAGGAAAGAATGCATATTTGTGAATATTGTGATTCTTACTTAAAAATGAGTAGTTCGGAGCGCATCAAGCTTTTGCTTGATCCAGATACTTGGAATCCTATGGATCAACAAATGCGTTCGTTAGATCCCATTCAATTTGATCAAATAGATGAGTGGCCCCGGTTGCAAGATGTAGAGACCTTCAGTTCAGATCTAGAGACCCTCATTTCAGATCTAGAGACCTTCATTTATACAGATACAGAAGAGATAGCGGAATTCCCTGTGTTGAGGTTTTTATATTCGTCTAGGCGTTCGCAAAGCGAGTACTATGCAAGCCTGATGAGGGCACGTTTGCGTAGAACAAAGCTAGAGGAGGCTAAAAAAAAAAAGAAAGCTAAAAACAATGACCTAGGAGGTCCATCCAATGATGAACCCGTGGTCGTAGACCCAGAAGACGATGAACCAGTGGTCATAAATCCAGAAGACGATGAACCAGTGGTCATAAATCCAGAAGACGATGAACCAGTGGTCGTAGATCCAGAAGACGAAGAACTAGAGATATTCTTCTTTCCAGAAGACGATGAAATAGAGATAAATGATGATCCTTATATAGAAAAAATGAAATGGTGTCAAAAAGAAACGGGATTGACTGAGGCTGTTGAGACAGGAACAGGTCAATTAAACGGCATTCCCATAGCAATTGGTGTCATGGATTTTAGTTTTGTGGGAGGTAGTATGGGATCTGTAGTAGGCGAGAAAATCACTCGTTTGATTGAGTATGCTACCAATACAAATTTACCTCTTATTCTAGTGTGTGCTTCCGGAGGAGCGCGCATGCAAGAAGGAAGTTTGAGCTTGATGCAAATGGCTAAAATATCTTCCGCTTTACATGAGTATCAATTGAATAAAAAGTTATTTTTGATATCGATTCTTACATCTCCCACGACTGGTGGGGTGACAGCTAGCTTTGGTATGTTGGGGGATATCATTATTGCTGAACCTGATGCTTACATTGCATTTGCCGGTAAAAGAGTAATTGAGCAAACATTGAATACGATAGTACCGGAGGGTTCACAAGAAGCCGAATTTTTGTTTGAAAAAGGATTATTGGATCTAATCGTGCCGCGTAATCTTTTAAAAAGCGTTTTAACTGAGTTATTTCATCTCCATGGCTTTTTTCCCTTGAATCCTAAATCAACTAGACTCTTAAGTGAATTAACAGTTAATTAAATAGGTAAAAAAAAGTAACTACAATAATAATGAAATAAAACGAATCTTATCTTCTTACCTATGTCGAGCAAAACAAAAAAAAAAGGGGGGTTAGGAAAAATGGAATCTTGTATATTTTTTTATATCTTCATTTCTTCCGAGAATCCCCCCCTTTTTTTTATTAAAAATGACTAAAAATTCCTCTTGCTGGATTGCTGGATCCTATTTTCTTTTTCAAATTTTTTTGGGAATCTAGATTTTTGGGAATATAGAATATAAGCTATACACGTAAAAAACTCTTTATTCAAGTTGAATTATTAAAGACTCAATTATTTGAAATTTTGAAAATCAAATTCAAAAACTCAGAAAATTCAAGTTATAAGCCAAGAAGAATAAGATTAAAACAAGGGGATTATCATCCATTTATTTCATGTAGAAAAATGACAAAGTCCATTTAATTTAGGTAGTTTGAAATTCCTTCCGCTATTTTATATATATAGTATTATAGAGAAATTAATAAATTATAATGATTATAAAATATCTTTCTAACAAATATAAGAAGATAAAAAAATTGTTATAACAATATAATAATAAGTTGTAACAATATAATAATATATATAACAATATAATAAAAATCAAAAGTTCTAACAATTTAATAATAATAAATTGAATAATAAATAGGTACAAATATTAAATAATTCGAGGTGCCCATTCTATGACAATTCTCAACAATTTACCCTCTATTTTTGTGCCTTTAGTGGGTTTAGTATTTCCGGCAATTGCAATAGCTTCTTTATTTCTTTATATTCAAAAAAACAAGATTCTTTAGTTTAGATCCGATGGGGAAATTTTTCATTTTTTTTTTCAAGACTTAGGCGTGGATCATAAGACAGATATCTATCTAGTAAAATAGGGTATAATGGTATAGCGGGTATACCGCGCGGCCTCTCCTTCAAACATAAATAAAAGAATTCTTATACATACAGGTATAAATATGATATATGAGTAAATGGGCTTATTTGAAATTGAAAATCAATCAAAATTGAGTTCGACAAAAATGCAAAGCCAATGTATCCCTATGTGTTGAGATAGGGAATCTTCTGAGCAGGCTCCTATTCTTAATTTCAATTTGAATTTTATTTTAGATCTAACGAATTCCTCCTAAAACAAAAAATGGACATCCGAATAAATGTAATGCGAGTTGATGAAAGTGATTTCGAAAACAAACAAAATCAAGTCAAATTCAGTTGAGCTAGTCTCCTACTTCCAATAAAATGAAACTGGATCGAGTATGAGTTGGCGATCAAAATATATATGGATAGAACTTATAGTGGGGTCTCGAAAAACAAGTAATATCTGTTGGGCCATTATACTTTTTTTAGGTTCATTAGGATTTTTTTTTGTTGGACTTTCCAGTTACCTTGGCAGAAATTTGATATCTTTATTTCCGTCTCAGCAAATCATTTTTTTTCCACAAGGCATCGTGATGTCTTTCTATGGTATCGCCGGTCTATTTATTAGCTCGTATTTATGGTGCACAATTTCGTGGAATATAGGGAGTGGTTATGATCGATTTGATAGAAAAGAAGGAATAGTCTCTCTTTTTCGTTGGGGATTTCCGGGAAAGAATCGTCGCATCTTACTCAGATTCTTTATGAAAGATATTAAGTCTATCAAAATAGAAGTTAAAGAGGGTATTTATCCTCGACGTGTTCTTTATATGGAAATTAGAGGTCAGGGAGCCTTTCCTTTGACTAGGACCAATGAAAATTTGACTCCACGAGAAATTGAGAAAAAGGCGGCGGAATTGGCCTATTTCTTGCATGTACCAATTGAAGTATTTTGAAATGAACTCAAGAATAAACATTTTTTTAGCAGGAAGGAAAAAATAAATCTTTTTTCTATAGGCCTAACTTAATTGAAATTTCTTCAGACTATTCTATTGTATTGATGAAAAAAAATCTTCTATTTATTCTAATTATTATTTATTTGTTTTATTATTTATTCTAATTATGTATTACATAATCTAATCATGTATTATATGATATAGTAAATAATAGAGTATATACTAAATAAGTATATAATAAATAATTTTATACTAAATAATAGAGTAAAACGAAACTTTTTTATTCGCAATTTTTTTATGCGTATGGAATTAATTCAGTAACAAAATAAGTAAGAAATCGAAACAATAAATAGACCCATCTACGATATCAAAACAAGGCATTTCGAGCTAAGATATAGACTCAAGAAATTCTATCTTTTTCAATATTGAATTCAATATTGATACGATAGATCCTATCTTGGAAATTCTCTTTCTTTTGTCAATCCACCTTTCTTTTTTTGCCCTTAACTTACCACTCGTTTTTGATCATGACATAATAATATTCTTCAGAAATTTCTCTCCAATTTTTCTGGTAACTGCATGGGGTCGACCAATTTCTTATATATATATTAGTGGTATATATTCTATTGGATTTGCTAGTTTGATATAACAGAATTATTTCATCTAGAAATCTGAATTTGAAATGACTTTTTTGAACATTCTTCAAAACAAAAAGAGGGAATTATTTTGAATTTGAACAATTGAGAGATCTGAAAACAAGACTTTTTCTTCATTCGTATACTCTTTCTTAAATTTCTTAACTTCGTTCTGAATTATTTCTAAGTTCAGGATCGAACTAATGATTTACAAATTCAAAATAAAGAATCAATTTATAGGTTCCAGGCCATGCCGTGAACTTCTGGAAATAGTCGATCATATAATATAGAGTCGACCAATGAGGTGGGTTCATTAACAAATCACAGACGACAAAATGAAAAAAAAAAAAGCATTCATCTCCGTTCTATATCTTACATCTATAGTCTTGTTACCCTGGTGGATCTCTTTTTCGTTTAATAAAAGTGTGGAATCTTGGGTTATTAATTGGGGGAATACTAGTAAATCTGAAATTTTTTTAAATACTATTCAAGAAAAGAGTATTATAGAAAAATTCATAGAATTAGAGGAACTTTTCTTGTTGGACGAAATGATAAAGGAATATCCGGAACCACATCGACAAAAGTTTATTATCACAATCCACAAAGAAACGATCCAATTGATCAAGATGTACAATGAAGAGCGTATCCATATGTTTTTGCACTTCTCGACAAATATAATCTGTTTCATTATTCTAAGCGGTTATTATATTCTAGGTAATGAAGAACTTCTTATTCTTAATTCTTGGGTTCAAGAATTTCTATATAACTTAAGTGACACAATAAAAGCTTTTTTTATTCTTTTAGTAACTGATTTTTGTATAGGATTCCATTCACCTCGCGTTTGGGAACTCATGATTGGATCTGTCTACAAGGATTTCGGATTTGCTCATAACGATCTAATTATATCCAGTCTTATTTGCACTTTTCCAGTCATTCTGGATACTATTTTTAAATATTCGATCTTTTGTTATTTAAATCGTGTATCTCCGTCACTTGTAGTGATTTATCATTCAATGAATGACTAAAAAAGAATTTACCTATCCAATTCGAATCTTTGTTATTTTTCCCATAAGCAAAACATTCAAAATCTTATTTATATATACACTTTTTTGCTATACATGGAACCGTCTAAGCAATTGGGATTCCTCCTCTACTTTACTGAAAGCTTTTTCAGTAAAACAGCAGCATCGTGGGTATGAAACTAGAACTAGACTAGCGACCTACCTAATTTTATTGTAGAAATTTTTTAGATCAACGACTGTACCATGCAAACTAGAAAGAGCCTTTCTTGGATAAAAGAAGAGATTACTCGCTCCATTTCTGTATCGCTCATCATATATATAATGACTCAGGTATCCATTTCAAATGCATATCCTATTTTTGCGCAGCAGGGTTATGAAAATCCACGTGAGGCAACAGGACGTATTGTATGCGCCAATTGTCATTTAGCTAATAAGCCTGTGGATATTGAGGTTCCGCAAGCGGTACTTCCTGATACTGTATTTGAAGCAGTTGTTCGAATTCCTTATGATATGCAACTGAAACAAGTTCTTGCTAATGGGAAAAAGGGATCTTTGAATGTGGGGGCTGTTCTTATTTTACCCGAGGGGTTTGAATTAGCCCCCCCCGATCGTATTTTGCCAGAGATGAAAGAAAAGATAGGCAATCTGTCTTTTCAGAGCTATCGCCCCAATAAAAAAAATATTCTTGTGATAGGCCCTGTTCCTGGTCAGAAATATACTGAAATTACCTTTCCTATTCTTTCTCCGGACCCCGCTACTAAAAAAGATGTTCACTTCTTAAAATATCCCATATATGTAGGTGGAAACAGGGGAAGGGGACAAATTTATCCCGACGGGAGCAAGAGTAACAATACGGTTTATAATGCAACAGCAGCGGGTATAGTAAGCAAAATCATACGAAAAGAAAAAGGGGGGTACGAAATAACCATAACAGATGCGTCAGAGGGGCGTCAAGTGATTGATATTATACCTCCAGGACCGGAGCTTCTTGTTTCAGAAGGCGAATCCATCAAACTTGATCAACCATTAACGAGTAATCCTAATGTGGGGGGATTTGGTCAGGGTGATGCGGAAATAGTACTTCAAGACCCATTACGTATCCAAGGCCTTTTGTTCTTCTTGACATCTGTTATTTTAGCACAAATTTTTTTAGTTCTTAAAAAGAAACAGTTTGAGAAGGTTCAATTGTCCGAAATGAATTTTTAGATCGGCGGGTTTCTCAAGTTCTTAAAAAGAACAAAATTTTTGTTGGCAATTCAATTATGTATGGTATGATAAAAAAATTGTGAAAATCTTTTTTCTTTCTAGTCTTTATTTTTACCAGATTTTTAGCATTACTTATACTTCATTTCTAGTCATACTATGTATAGTATTGGTAAGATATAGTATTGGTAAGAAGACTATTTCATATCCGCTTTTTTGAAATCTAAATTCGAGGTATGTGATTAGGTCACTATTGTCCGATTTAATTGTCACAAAATGTATCAATAGCTTTACCTTTTTTGATTTGAATAGAATCTTTTCGAATAGAATCTTATAGAATGTGATTCGAAGCATAAGATAAGTAAACGAAGAGGCAAAAAATAAAATAAATCAAATGGGGGGAGATATTACTCTATTTTTCTTCCTAATCTTTTTACTAGGCTAGTTTTCGACACAAAAAAAAGGATCTGGAAAATTCCTTTTTTTTGTGTTGAAAGAATAATGATTCTTGATCCCATTCGTTGTTAATTAAAGATTAATTCTTATTCGGTTCTGAATTTCTATTTGGCTGGGGTTATCATAACTGACTTTTTTATTTTATACGTTTATACGTATAAATAAAATTTTTGACGTTTATACTAAATAAATAGATTAAATAAACAAAAAAAAGAGCAATTTTTGGAGCAATTCGAACTTTTTCAATCAATTTCGAAAAAAAAAAACTTTCAACTTTGCTGAGA